CTAATCCATGTTCTTGTATCTATATATGTCAAAATTTCAAACAAAGACTTTCTATTTTCATTGCAAATTACCTCTTTTCTTTGGGTCTTTGCCTACCCTGTCTCTCTAAATTCATAATACACACCTTATACCCCCCTTTTTTCTAAAAAAATAAATATCAATTTTCCACAGAAAATTCTTCTCTCGGAGTTTACCCCTTTTTAAAAAAATATTCTTTAGTTATTTCTATCTAATTTCCTTTTTTTTTAAAAAGTTTCCATTTTTTTATGTTATATTTTAGATCATTTAAAATTTTAAAATATCTCCTTTTTTTCTTTTTTTAAAAAAAAATATAATTTTTTATGAAATTCTCCATCTTTAAGGTTTTAATTTTTTTCTCGGAGTTTAGACAAAACCTTTAATTATCTTTAAATTAAGATCTAAATTCTTATGTCTAAAAATCCTTTAAATTCCCCATAATAACCATTCTCCTATCTACCCGTTTTTTTCTAAAAATTTTGAATTTTTTTTAAAAAAAAAAAATTCCATGTTCATTTCCGTTGCAAATTACACCCTTTCTTTTGATTCTCCCTTCTATTCAACACTCGATCTAAATTTTTTCACCTAAACTCTTCTTTTATCAATTTTTTTTTTAAAAAAAAAATAAATATTTGATAATGATATCATTCTTCACCTCCATTTCTTTAACTTATTTTATGGCTCTTGCAGCAATAGCCTTTTTTACACTTTTAGAGCGTAAAGCTATTGGGTACTTTCAACTACGTAAAGGACCGAATAAAGTAGGATTTATAGGTCTTCCTCAACCCCTCGCCGATGCCTTAAAATTATTTACAAAAGAGATGTCTAAACCCTCTCAAGCAAATTTTATACCTTTTATTATAGCCCCGCTTTTAGGTCTAGTACTTTCATTAATCTTATGATCTCTTTACCCCTCCTTCAGACCCCTTTCATTTTACAAATTTGGGGTTCTGGTTTTTTTAGTAATCTCTAGCCTAAGAGTTTATATCGTTCTTGGTGCAGGTTGAACTTCCAATTCAAAATATGCCTTGCTAGGTGCTCTCCGAGGTGTTGCCCAAACCATTTCTTATGAAGTAAGGATATCATTGATTCTTCTCTCATCATTAATGTTTTCCTATAGATTTAATTTACAACTAATATTTCATCATATCTCCTTCTATATGATAGTGATTCTATTCCCCCTCTCCTTAATCTGATTTACTACTCTCCTAGCAGAAACTAACCGCACACCTTTTGATTTTGTTGAGGGGGAAAGGGAATTGGTATCTGGATTCAATACTGAGTTTTCTTCTGGTTCATTTGCTATAATCTTCATAGCAGAGTATTTAAATATTATTACTATATCTTTTTTAACAGTATTATTATTTATGGGAGTAGAAACCCCCCTTCAAATAGGGGTTATTCTCTTTATTCTAAAAACCATTTTCCTGTCCTTTCTTTTTATTTGAGTACGAGCGACTCTTCCTCGAATACGATACGATCACTTAATGTCGCTTACATGAAAATCATTTTTACCAATTTCTCTAATATTCTTAATTATTTCTCCACAGATCTTATTGTAATATTGTGCCGGATTAACGGGTTACATTGATGTTGTAAATTATGGTATCACCCAATATTTCATTAGAAAGCTTAAAGCAATGGCCTTTTAATCCATAGATGATTTTATATCTCCAATGAATGTATATATCTTTTATCCCTTCTTCCTTAGCTTTTATTATCCCTTTGTTAATCCTCTTTATCTCCTCTCTCTTAATAACTCGTCAATCCTTAGATCGAGAAAAAGCCTCTCCATTTGAGTGTGGATTTGACCCTGTATCATCTGCTCGCTTACCTTTTAGTCTTCGGTTTTTCCTTCTCGCCGTGTTGTTTTTAGTATTTGATATCGAAATTATTATTTTACTGCCGCTCCCCTTTCTTCTCCACTCCTTTCTTCCTTCATCATTCTATTTCCCTATGATTTTATTCCTCCTAATTCTAATTATTGGTTTAATTCATGAATGAAATGAGGGCTCTCTAGATTGGGCAAGGTAAAGAGGGTTATTCTATAAAAAGCTTCTAACTTTTTTAAAAAAGGTGAAATTCCTTTTACTCTTTAATGATTCTCAAATTCCTCCCATATAATATTCTCTTTTTCTGAATATTATTACTAAGTCTTCTAATCTCCCTAAATTCTAACAATTGATTATTTTTATGAGTTGGGTTGGAAATAAATCTTCTCTCTTTTATTCCTCTAGCATCAAATTCCTCCTCCAATTTAGAAACAGAAGGAGCAATTAAATATTTCTTAACCCAAGCTATTGGATCTGGGATCCTTATTATCTGTATTTTAATAAAAATACTACCTTTCGATCCTTCAACTCTCAAAAATCTAACAACTCTATTTATTCTTTTCAGTTTACTAATAAAAACCGGTATAGCACCTTGTCACTTCTGATTTCCACAAGTAATAAGAAGCTTAAGATGGGTAAATTGTCTCATCCTATCATCTCTGCAAAAAATAAATCCCTTATTTATTATTATCATGATTCTTACTTCATGGGAGAAATCCTTAATCATCCCTATTACAATCATAAATAGATTAGTGGGGGGAATTGGGGGGATTAATCAAACACAAATACGCCCTATTTTAGCTTATTCCTCAATTGGCCATATATCTTGAATTGTTTCAGCCTCTCCATTTTCTTTCTTCCTTTCTTTTGTTTATTTCATATTCTACATCCTCATCACTATAAGCCTAATTCTTATCATATATAAACTTAAAAAAATAAGAACTAATGAATTCAATATTACATTTCAATTACCCCTATTCTTATCACTAATTCTATTTATTAATATATTATCTTTAGCCGGATTGCCTCCCCTCCTGGGATTTATACCAAAATGAATCGTAATAAGAATCCTATCCCTTCATTTTCCCCTCCTTCTTATTCCTCTAATTCTAGGCTCCTTAATTAATCTTTTTTATTACCTTATAATCTTTTTCTCAATAATTCTAAATAATATAAAATCTATAAAATTTTTTACACCCAACTATAATTATATTTCTCTTTGAATTACTACTGTAGCACCACTATTCCTTCTTCCCTCTATCTTTTTATATGCGATGATTATGTTCAACTAACCACAAAGATATTGGAACATTATATTTTATTTTTGGAATTTGGGCTGGTTTATTAGGAACCTCTATAAGGGTTTTAATTCGAGCTGAATTAGGACAACCTGGGAGTCTATTAGGGAGTGATCAACTTTATAACACTATCGTGACAGCTCACGCATTTTTAATAATCTTCTTCTTAGTAATACCAGTTATAATTGGTGGCTTTGGAAATTGATTAATTCCCCTTATACTAGGTGCCCCTGATATAGCATTCCCCCGTCTTAATAATATAAGATTCTGACTTCTACCACCCTCTCTTACTCTCCTTCTAGCAAGAGCTACTGTAGAAAAGGGGGTTGGTACAGGTTGGACCGTTTATCCCCCTCTCGCCGCTAATATTGCTCATAGAGGTCCCTCTGTTGATTTAGCAATCTTCTCCCTTCACTTAGCAGGAGTTAGATCAATTTTAGGCGCATTAAACTTTATTACCACAATTATTAATATACGTCCTAAGGGGCTTCGTCTAGAACGAATTCCTTTATTTATTTGGTCCGTAAAAGTAACTGCTATCCTCCTTCTTTTATCCCTTCCTGTTCTTGCTGGTGCTATTACCATGCTTTTAACGGATCGTAATATCAATACAGCATTTTTTGACCCCGCAGGGGGTGGTGACCCAATTCTTTACGAACATTTGTTCTGGTTCTTTGGTCATCCAGAAGTTTATATTCTTATTCTCCCTGGATTTGGAATAATTTCCCACATTGTTATACATTTTTCATCCAAATCTGAAGCTTTTGGGAGATTGGGGATAATTTATGCAATATTAGGAATTGGTATTTTAGGGTTTATTGTGTGAGCCCATCATATATTCACAGTCGGGATAGATGTTGATACTCGCGCCTATTTTACTGCTGCAACAATAATTATTGCTGTCCCAACAGGTATTAAAGTATTTAGGTGGTTAGCAACAATCCATGGATCAAATATTAAATATGAAACCCCCATATTATGAGCTTTAGGGTTTATTTTCTTATTTACTATAGGGGGTTTAACAGGTGTTATTCTTGCCAATTCATCACTTGATATCATTCTTCATGATACTTATTACGTAGTAGCCCACTTTCATTACGTTTTATCCATAGGGGCTATCTTTGCTATCTTTGCGGGATTCAATTTTTGGTTTCCATTATTTTCAGGAGTCTCTCTTCATGCACGATGATCTCAAATTCATTTTATTTTAATATTCTTAGGAGTAAACCTCACATTCTTTCCTCAACATTTTCTTGGGTTAAGAGGAATACCCCGTCGATACTCAGACTATCCCGATATATTTACTAAGTGAAATATTATCTCCTCTATAGGATCAATAATCTCATTTATAGCCCTTCTTTTCTTCATTTTTATTATATGAGAAGCTTTTATTTCACAACGAGGAATTATCTCATCTCCCCATCAAATATCTTCTCTAGAATGACAAGATCTTCTCCCTCTTGATTTCCATAACTTCCCCGAAACCATGCTTTTAACACACCCTCATTACTTTATTCCCTAATAATTTAAAATTAATGACTTGAGGCCAACTTTCCTTCCAAGATGCATGCGCTCCCCTCTCATTTGAATTAATTAACTTTCATGATTATACTATAACTATTCTTATTTTAATTTTTTCATTTGTAACATATGCTATAGTTTCTTTAATAAAAAATAAAATATCTGCTCGAAATATTTATGAAGCCCAAGAAATTGAAACAATTTGAACAATTCTTCCCGCTATCACTCTAGTATTCCTTGCTCTTCCTTCTCTCCGACTTCTTTATTTATTAGACGAAATCGAACAACCCGCTATCTCTATCAAAACAATTGGACATCAATGATATTGAAGATATGAGTACTCAGACTTTTTAAACTTAGAATTTGATTCCTACATAATCCCTTCTGAAGATTTAAGCCCTGGCGATTTTCGTCTCTTAGAAACCGATAATCGAATTGTCCTCCCTATGAAAACAGAAACACGAATACTTATTACTGCAGCAGATGTGATCCACTCTTGAACTATCCCCTCCTTAGGGGTAAAAGTGGACGCAATCCCTGGGCGACTTAATCAACTTTCCTTAATACCCTCCCGTGCCGGAGTATTTTATGGTCAATGCTCTGAGATTTGTGGGGCTAATCACTCTTTTATACCTATCGTAGTAGAAACAGTAGACACAATCTCCTTTATAAACTGAGTTAAATCTTCAACCGAATAAAAATTTAGTTAAAATATAACATTAGCTTGTCAAGCTAAAATTACTAGTTAGTAATTTTTAATGCCACATTTAAGTCCTCTTTCTTGAGTTATTATTCCTATTATTATTTGGCTCTCTATTATTCTCCTTTTAATTTCATTCTGATTTCAACAAAACCCTCTATTCTCTCTTTGCCCTCAGATAAAATCAAACAAAATCTCCTTTTCCAATTGAAATTGATTATAATAAAGTGACCGAAGTTAGGTAAAAGCTTGTAGCTCTTTTTATGGATTTTCCTCCCTTTATTAATGATCCGGCAACCATTTCATTTAGTAGAATTTAGTCCTTGACCACTATCAGGCTCATTAGGAGCTCTCATTTTAACTATCGGATTAACGAATTGGTTTCATAATTATAGTTCTCTCTGCCTTCTTATAGGGGTTATAATTATTTTAATAACCATAGTTCAATGATGGCGAGATGTAATTCGAGAGGCCACTTACCAAGGCTACCATACTTCTCTTGTTTTAACCGGGCTTCGATGGGGTATAATTCTCTTTATTACTTCTGAAATTTTATTTTTTTTCGCATTTTTTTGAGCATTTTTTCACTCAAGACTAGCCCCTACTCCTGATCTAGGGTGTAATTGGCCCCCTACTGGAATTAATGCCTTAAACCCCTTTTCAATTCCACTTTTAAACACTGCAGTCCTCCTTGCATCTGGTGTAACAGTTACATGAGCTCATCATTCCCTGATAGAAAAAAATCTATCTAATGCCTTACTAGCTCTTTCTATTACTGTATTTCTAGGTATTTATTTTTCAATCCTTCAAGCTATAGAGTACATAGAAACAAGGTTTTCTATTGCAGATAGAGTTTTCGGTTCAATCTTTTTTGTAGCAACCGGATTTCATGGTCTTCATGTTATTATTGGCTCATCCTTTCTTTTAATTTGTTTGATTCGAATTTCTCAAAATCAATTCTCCTCCTCCCATCATTTTGGTTTCGAAGCCGCAGCCTGATATTGACACTTTGTAGATGTTGTATGAATTTTCCTATTTCTATGTATTTATTGATGAGGTAGATTGTATTGTAGTGTATATTTGCACTAAGGTCTTTGAATTCTTAAGAGAAATAATTCTTTCCTTTACAAATGTTTAACCATATTCTCCCATTAATTTCTATTAGTATATCTTTATCTCTAATTTTTGTTATCTCACCTCTCACACTAGGGGTATGAATCATTATTTTAACCCTCTTTCTATCAATATCAGCCTCACTTTTCCTCTCAAGATGATACCCTCTTTTAATCTTTCTTATTTACGTAGGGGGATTATTAGTTATATTCGCATATTTTGTTGCAATCCAACCTAACCAAAAATTAGGTCTATTTAAAATAATCTTTACAACTAGATTTGCTTTCTACTATTCAAACACTTCTATCTCCAGATTACTATCCCCCTCTATTATCAATACTGATTTTTTCTCCTCGGTGCCTCTTCTCCTCTCTCACAATTTATTTATTTCCTCCTTTATGGCAACTATTCTCTTCGTAACTTTGATTTTAGTAACAAAACTAACTTCTCTTAATAAAGGACCTTTACGTCCATTCTTCTATGTTCTCACCCTTACGAAAATCTCATCCCCTGATCAAAATAATTAACAATTTTTTAATTGATTTACCTGCACCATTAAATTTTTCAATATGGTGAAATTTCGGTTCACTTTTAGGTCTATGTCTTATAATCCAAATTATTACAGGACTTCTTCTCAGAATGTTTTATACTCCCCATATTGATATAGCTTTTATATCCGTTGCCCACATCTCACGAGATATTAACTATGGTTGACTTATTCGTAATATCCACGCCAATGGGGCATCTATATTCTTTCTATGTATATATCTCCACATTGCACGAGGAGTGTATTACAATTCATTTTTCCTATTAGAAACATGAAACATTGGAGTTCTAATCCTTATTTTAACAATAGCAACTGCCTTTATAGGCTATCTTCTTCCCTGGGGTCAAATAAGATTTTGAGGAGCAACAGTAATCACAAATATCTTCTCTGCAATCCCTTATATTGGTAAAGTCTTAGTAAGATGATTATGGGGGGGGTTTAGCGTAGCAAACCCCACTTTAATTCGATTTTTCGCTTTTCACTTTATCTTACCATTTCTTATTTCAGCACTCGCCTCTATTCACTTAATATTTCTTCACCAATCCGGATCTAAAAACCCCTTAGGTCTTCAATCCTCTATAACAAAAATCCCCTTTCACCCATATTATTCCTTAAAAGATCTTACAGGAATCATAATTTTACTTTTTTGTTTACTCTTTATTGCCTTTTTCTCTCCTAATTTACTAATAGACCCTGAAAATTTTATCCCCGCAAACCCCTTAGTGACCCCTATCCATATTAAACCAGAATGGTATTTCCTATGAGCTTACGCAATCTTACGCTCAATTCCAAATAAATTAGGAGGAGTTCTTGCTATAATATCTGCCCTCTCCATCTTATTTCTCATGCCTTTAATCAACACCCCTCAAAAAGGGAGAAACAGAATATACCCTATAAATCAACTTTTATTTTGATCTTGAATTTCCATTTGTTCCTTATTATCTTGAATTGGGGGTTGCCCAGTTGAGCCCCCATATGAATTATTAGGAATAATTATAACCTTTTTTTACTTTTCTTTTTTCATTCTATACCCCATTTCATTCTATATGTGAGATAATTTTTAAGATCTTAAGTTAATAAACTATTTGCCTTCAAAACAAAAATTAGAGAATTTCTAGATCTTGATGATATTAGATATCTTCTCCTCATTTGACCCTTATATCTCTTCCTCCTTAGTTCCCTTCAACTCCCTTATATGATTTATATCTATCTCCCTTCTTCTCATTTTCATTCAATCATTTTGAATTGCCCCTAATTCTTCCTTATTTATATTTCTAATTTCTAATAATCTCATAATCTCACAAACAAAATTTACAACAGGGACTCACCTAAAATCTTTCATATTTTTTATTGCGCCTTTATTTATTATTTTAATCTCTATTAATCTCACTGGGATAATCCCATATATATTTAGATCATCGAGACATTTAATTCTTCTATTATCCTTAGGGCTTCCATTATGACTAACCCTCTTAATTTCATCATTTCTTTTCAATCCCTCAACTTTCACCGCAAGATTACTTCCAGGGGGTGCTCCTGATTGATTAAATCCTTTCTTAGTAATTGTAGAATCTATTAGAATTATTGCACGACCTATCACTTTATCGTTTCGCTTAGCAGCAAATATAACAGCCGGTCATCTAATCCTTAGTTTGATGGGGTCTTACTTAATCTCATTACTCCTAAATTCTAGCTTCTCCTTCTCATCCTTCATTTCTTTAGGATTAGGAATAGGATATATTTTATTCGAAATTGGAATTTGTCTTATTCAATCATATATTTTTTGCCTTCTTCTAACCCTATATTCAGATGATCACTCATGAGTAGGATATTTGGTTTCGGCCCATTCACAGGAGATACCTCTCCCCTACTCTGTTAATATAGTTTATAAAAACATTGAATTGTGATTTCAAAAATATTTAATAATTATTAACAATGTTAATTAAATTTAAATCTAATCCTTTATTCCTAGCAGCTCTTGCCTTATTCACTCTCTCTATCTTACTCCTTCTTCTTTCCTTCTTCTTATTTTTAAATAAACCCATATATATTATATCATGAGAATTATTATGTGTAAATTCATCTTCTATCTCCATTCCTATTCTTTTAGATCAATGGGGAGCCTTATTCTCAATAACAGTTTGCTTTATTTCAGCAAATATTATACTATTTTCAAATTCATATATAAAAGAAGATAAATCCTTAACACGATTCTCACACTTAGTTCTCTTATTTGTATTATCTATAAACTTCTTAATTTTTATCCCAAGAATAGTAATCTTACTCTTAGGTTGAGATCTATTAGGGATTGTGAGGTTCTTATTAGTAATCTATTATCAAAACAAAAAATCCTTAAGGGCCGGAATAATCACAGCCCTAACTAATCGCATTGGAGATGCTCTTATCTTAATTAGAATTAGCTGAACAATCTCCCAAGGACATTGACTTATCTTAAATATATGAAACTCAACACTTTATATAAATAATTTAATTATCCTCCTAATTCTTCTAGCATCTATAACAAAAAGAGCACAAATCCCCTTTAGAAGTTGATTACCCGCAGCTATAGCAGCCCCCACTCCCGTATCCGCTCTAGTTCACTCCTCTACATTAGTTACAGCCGGGGTTTATTTACTCTTTCGGTTTTACCCTTTTCTATCCTCCCTCCCATTATTTAACAAAATTTTAACTCTTATCAGAAGGATTACTATATTAATAGCGGGAATATCAGCGATCATAGAGATTGATATAAAAAAAATTATCGCTCTTTCAACCCTTAGTCAATTAGGGGTAATAATAATAACCTTGGGTTTAGGGCTTCCCTATCTCACATTTTTCCATCTCATTACCCACGCTTTATTCAAAGCACTGTTATTCATTTGTGCAGGGGGAATAATTAATCTTCACTCACACTCCCAAGATATACGAAATATAGGAAATGCTAACCTTCAACTCCCTATCATTTCTTCCTCCTTACTAATTGCAAATGCAGCCTTATGTGGGGCACCTTTCCTGTCTGGATTCTATTCAAAAGATTTAATCATTGAAAACTCCATATTTTTATCATTCAATACCCCAATCTTCCTAATTATTATACTCTCAACTATATTAACCTCTTCTTACTCAACCCGATTAATTATATCTATCTCCCTAAATCCCCCTTATAGAGCCCCCTCTCACCCCCTTAATGATAATGATAAATTTTTATCCTCTTCTATTTTACTTTTAACACTAGGGGCAATCTCCCTAGGTTTAATAATATCTTGATTCGCCATAGCTCCTTTACAAGAACCTTTCCTTAACTCCCCATTTAAAATGAGAATTATATTTGTAACCCTCATAGGACTTATTTTTTCATATTTAATCTATAAACCCTCTTTAATTTCTTTAATTCTCCCAATTTCAAATTTTCCTAAATTCACATTTATCTCTACCTCCATATGGTTATTAGCTCCTATCTCATCCCAAATACTTTTAAACTTCCCATTCCAAATAGCACTTAAATCCTCACACCTTCTAGATCAAGGTTGATACGAATCTATAGGGCCTAAGGGATTAATTAAAATTTTATCCTTGTCATCAATAAGTTTATCCCTTCTCCAAAATAATTTAATCAATAAAATATTATTTATAACTATATTTATAGTTCCAATATTCATACTTACATAATCTACATAGTTTAAATAAAACAAAACATTGAAGATGTTTAAATGATTAAAATCTTTAGATATTATTTATAGTATAATAATTACATTAGCTTTTCAAGCAAAAAATTTGGTAACAATAAATCAGAAAATAATTTAAACAAAATATTTACTTTGGGAGTAAAAAATCTATTATCTTAATTGCTTTCTGACACTTTAAAAGCTTATAAAAGCATTGGTCTTGTAAACCAAAGTCTGAGAATCTCTTAAAGTAATGAATCTTTCACCCTTATCAATTATCCCTATTATTACTTTTATATCAATTTTAGCTTTTATTACAACACGAAAATCACTCTTAATATCATTACTTTACTTAGAAGTAATAGTTTTAAGAATCTCAATATCCTTTTTATTTTTAATCTCACTATTTTCATGGGTAGATGTAATTATAGTTATCTTAATCCTGACAATAGGGGCATGTGGGGCCAGATTAGGGCTCTCATGTATGGTAAAAATATCTCGCTCCTATGGAAACGATAACCTAAATTCCATATCAATATCTAAATGTTAAAAATTATTTTCCCCATTATTATTATAAAGTTATCATTATGAGATTATATAATATTCACCTTTATTATTCTTACATTTAGAGCCATCCCCATACTCTTCTTCTCCTTCCATCTAATATCTATATCATCCAATATCTTCATACTCGACCCCATCAACACTCCTTTAATACTTTTAACTCTGTGAACCTCAACTTTGATACTTCTTGCTAGATATTTTACAATATTAAATAATTCTTTTAATAAAGAATTTCTCATCGTTATTTCTATCCTCTCACTAATCCTAATAATAGCTTTCTCATCAAAAAATATAATATCTTATTATATTTTCTTCGAAGCTTCACTAATCCCAACTCTATTACTAATCTTAGGGTGAGGATATCAACCAGAACGTCTCCAAGCAAGATTATATTTAATACTATACACTATTTCTGCATCCCTCCCCCTTTTACTTGCTCTCTTAAACCTAAATATTAAAACAAAAACCTTATCATTCTTACTAACCTCCCCCATATGTATAGTATCAAGACTCCCAATCCCCTTCTTAATTCTTTTAAGGGGGGCCTTCCTAGTAAAAATTCCTCTTTACATCTCACACCTATGACTCCCTAAAGCTCACGTAGAGGCCCCTGTGGCTGGATCAATAATTTTAGCCGGGATCTTATTAAAACTAGGAGCATATGGTATTACCCGAATAATTAATATCATCCCCTCTATCTCATCCTCACTAATATTCATTTTCTCATCTATTTCCCTGTGGGGGGGAATCTCCACATCCCTCATCTGCCTTCGTCAACAAGATATAAAATCCCTAATTGCTTACTCCTCTGTTAGCCATATATCACTCTTAATCATAGGGATCTTCTCATCTTCTAAATGGGGGTGAGAGGGGGCAGTTAGAATAATAATTGCTCATGGTTTATCTAGATCATGCCTATTTTCCATAGCCAACATAATCTATGAATTCTCTAAAACGCGAAGACTACTTCTTACTAAAGGATTACTCCTTCTATTCCCAACTATATCCATATGGTGATTTCTAATGATTTCGGCTAATATAGCTGCCCCCCCTACATTAAATTTCCTCAGAGAAGTCATACTTCTAACTAGTATTATATCCTCAACAAAAATCGCAACTCTCCCAATTATCATTATTACATTTATAGCAGCAGCTTATTCCCTATATTTATATACTTCTATCCATCATGGAAATACATCCAACTATATAAATTTTATCTCCTACCCCTCCTCACGAAACATATTAATCTCAATTTTCCACTTCGTTCCAATCTTTATATTTATTGTTTCAAGAGTCAACATCACTTCGTCATTATAGTTTTTATTTTGGAAATAAATAATTTTGAAAATTATTAAAAAGTGTTCGACTCACTTAAAAGCTACCACCATTGTGGCAGAATAATGCATCAGATTTAAACTCTGAAAATAGATCCCTCTCTCTGGTATTTTTTTAGTATATTTGTACAATTTCCCTCCAAGAAAAAAGTTTGTTTACTCAAAAAAAATAGATAAGATAAGCTAAAAAAGCTTTTGGACTCATAATCCAACTATGGTTCTAACCTTTTATTTTTAATTTGATTCTAGTTAGAAAAATTTATTACTTATTTAAATCACATGCAAGACCTCCTAACCCGCAAAAACTATAGATTCAATATTTTAAATAAGCGCCCGCAGTGAATAATCCTAAGATAATAACTTTGTTAGTCTTGGTAAATTAAGTCATAATTGGTAAAATGTGTGCCAGCCACCGCGGTTATACCCAAAATTAAAATAAATTTCTAAGGGTATTTCAGAGATCTCTAAATTCCTTCAAGGTCCAATTTTTTATAATTTCTCACCAAACATCTCTCTCTCTCTCTCTCAAATCATAAATATAAACAAGGATTAGATACCCTTCTATCTATGACCTATTTTTATATACCCGGGTAGTACAATTTTTCAATCTAAACCCAAAGATCTTGGCGGTATTTTATCTCACCAGGGGAGCCTGTAATTTCATATGATAACCCACATTTATCCCCACTATTTCTAGATCTCAGCTTATGTATGGTCGTCGTAAGTATATTTTGAGAAAATTATACCCAATATTAAAAAATAAAATGTCAGATCTTCATATAGCTTATGAATTAGGTATTATGGGCTACTATTAAACTATGAATAACTTATTACCTTATTAGTTAGAAATCGGACTTGGAAGTAAAAAGTGAATAAAATACACTCTTGAATATAGTAATCTAAAATGTGCACAAATCGCCCGTCACTCTCGTCGAAAGAGGAGATAAGTCGTAACATAGTAGGTGTAATGGAAATTGTACCTCAAAATATAGTAAAAATTACATTTCACTTACATTGAAAAATTAGATAACTTCTTATTTTGTGTAGATATGATAACCCATACCCTAAACAATCAATATACTTACTTACAACTTAAGTACTGAAAAGGATCAATAATTATAATAAGAAAATTTTAATCCTTGTATCTTTTGTATAATAACTTACCAATAACATCTAAATTAACCTCTCTCGAAATAAAATGAGCTGAAATAAATCTGTTTAGAACATAAAAAATTTGTCGCATTTTATTTTTAAGAATTTATTTCAGAGGCTACATACCACGCATTTTCAACTACCTAGTTTATTTTAAAATTTATTTAAGTAAAGTCAATATACTAATATTGGGTTAATTTATAAAGGATAAGCTTTATAAAAAATAGAATACAATTCTCAAACTCCTCCTTATAGGCTTAGAATTAGCTATTTAAATCTGTTATAAGAATATATCAAATAATTATAATTAGTATCTAAATCATAAAATACTCTTATAAAACCTTTTTTACGTTGATAATGGTAAGATAAATATTTTATTATTAAATTCAAGTAAATAAAATCTCCAATAAAATTTTCTTCAAAAATATCTTTTTTTAAGGAACTCGGCAATCCTAATTCTCGACTGTTTATCAAAAACATTGCCTTCTGGCTCCCTATAGAAGGTTATTTCTGCCCAGTGAAATTTAAATGGCCGCGGTATCCTGACCGTGCGAAGGTAGCATAATCATTTGCCTCTTAATTAGAGGCTTGTATGAAAGAATAAACGAAGAATTATCTGTCTCATAACTACCTATAAAAATTTACCTTCAGGTGAAGAGGCCTGAATACACCTAAAAGACAAGAAGACCCTATCAAGCTTTATTTCAATTCATATCTCAAATTAAATAAAAATTAGTTGGGGCGACTTAAATTCATTTAAATCAATTCTTCTTCTTTAGAGAAATTCCTCATTATATTTAACTCTAACAAAAACAAGAGAGCTACTGTAGGGATAACAGGCTAATATCTTTCACGAGCTCATATCAAAAAAGATGATTGGCACCTCGATGTTGGCTTTGGAAACCTAATTTGTGCAGAAGCAATTTTAGGTGGTTTGTTCAACCATTAAACTCCTACATGAGCTGAGTTCAGACCGACGTAAGTCAGGTTAGTTTCTATCTTTTACACTCATTCTAGATAGTACGAAAGGACCACTACAATAACTAAAGTTTTAATAAGTTGGCAGAGTAGTGCACTCGATTTAGGTTCGAAATATAAAAATATTTACTTATTCCTTTTATAGCATAACAAAATGCATATAACTGTTAATTATAAAATATTTTAAAATTTAAAGGTATTATATAGTTGAATTACAACATAAAACTGCAACTTTTAAAGTGTTTAAGACTATAATTTTTTCCAAAAGACTAATTTATTAAGAATATGTGATTTGCAATCATAATGAGGCTCACGCTGTTTTTTATTATATAACTATATATAT